CCTTATTTCGTTTCGCATTTCTCATCGGAAAATACGGAAATTTCAATAACTAGTACCGATTGGTGGTGGAGAGACATATGTAGGTTGGGACAATCAGAGGTATCACCATATTCAGGATTCCAAAAGAGACCATATGGGTCTGGCTTTGATTGATTGTTCCTGATCAATAGAATGTAATAGAGTACCCATATGTTTCCCGGGAGCACATACACAATGACCATTCGTTTAGTGTACGATACGAAATGAACTTAACCTTAACATAGTTACCCCGACAGAGTACTTTTCAGATTTAACCTACCCTTTATTCTAGCTCCGATTCTGTGTTAGCTATATGACTAATTTGGTACCTTCTTTCTATCTCATCAAAATGAATTGCACAGGGTAAGATGATATCTCATCTGATGATTTATAAGGAAGACGGTAGGTTATAGAAAAGAAAGACTGAAAAAGAATGATCAATTCAACGGGATTAAACGAAAGAGTTGAGAAATTCAATCGGATTCGGTATGGATAAAAGATCTTCCTGTGTTATACTATTCAATTCTCGACGATGAATTGATTTGATAGAGCAGATATTGTTATTCATAATATTGATCCGATTCAGTATCATCAAGATGCAATTAATCCCCTTGAATTTTAAAATTCTGGAGAAAGTTTTATTATCTCTATGGGATTAGATCCCGAGTTATTCCGAAGCAAAAAAAAAACAATGATGAGATTATGGAAGTAAATATCCTCGCATTTATTGCTACTGCACTGTTCATTCTAGTTCCTACTGCTTTTTTACTTATCATTTACGTAAAAACAGTCAGTCAAAACGATTAATTTAACCGAAACTTGAGTTATTAGTTCTTATCGCAGTATATGGATCCAATAGATGAGATGAGATAGTATGTTGGAAAGAACTATATGAACCTTTCCACCATACTATCTATTGTCTATTGTATTGTATGAAGATATGGGATTTATATGGATCAATACATAACAATACATAATATGTATCTACAAATATGTACATGTATGTAGCACTCCGATTCTATTTCTTCGCTACACCCATTCACATATTTATTCCGATCAATCCGAAATAAGCTAACGTCAACTGCTCAAATTTATAGGTTTGTGATTCTTTTTAATATGAATCGAATCCCGGGATCTATCGAAACAATCAATGGAGGAAGAGTAGTAGGGGCATATACAAAAGAAGCTATATGAATACTCTGCATTGTAATATCCATAATTCTGGTAAGAACTGGTTCATCAAAATGGAATATTTAGGAAGACTTCCGTTGGAAAAAAAATTTCCTATCATGTATATCCCTTTGAGTTTCGAAATAGGACCAACTGGATTTCAGTGGAATTTGGAAATGGAGATATTTTGATTTTAAAACGATTCGCAGGACGATCCATTAAACAATTGATACAATTTGATTCCTCAATTGAAACTTACTAATTAATAGTGATTAGTAATACCCCTAGAGTCCACTTCTTCCCCATACTACGAGTGAAAGGGAAAATGTAAAGACTACCATTAAAGCCGCCCAAGCAAGATTTACTATATCCATGTGAATCATGTCCCCTATCTCTATGAATATGAAGGAATTATTCCATTATTGATCACTAATAATAGTGGAATCAATGGTGCAGAGTCAAAATGGGATTCTGACTTAAGTTAAGTCAGAATCCCATTTTGACAGTTCCTATCTAACAAGTTCCTATATGATTTCTTCTGGTGAAATCGGAAAGCATTAAGTACAAGCAAGATACACAGTTATCCCATTGGAAGTATCAAGGGGATGTTACTAATAGAACATGTAGAAATAGTAAGACCCATTGTTTGTTTTGTTAACTTTCATAGTCCAAGTCCTAAGAATGAACCATCAAGATAGATAACTATCTATTACATATCCCTACCTCCCATTTGATCTAAGTCTTACTGTCTCTGTTTCTGTGAAACAATTGAGAGATACGCTATTCTATTCTTGGTGGAGGTTACCAAACAGAATTTTTTTGTTCGTTTTTTTTTTTCTTTCTATTTTGCTTTTAAGAGCCAATCACCCATCCAATATTGATTGGATGAATGACCGAGTACTCAGATCCTAGCGCGAGTCTGCATACAAAATATCTTCAGCCCCTCCCACAACTCATAATTGGATTCCCCATCGGTCCATCCAATATAATTCACGACTAAGTCAGTATATACACTAGCCTATTCATATTGGTACCGGTTCGGGCCGCACTCCTATTTTTGAGAATCTCCCGGATTCTAAAGAGAAAGTATCGATAGTCCTTTCTTTGGTTTGGCTCCGCTGGGCAAGAATCAAGCGAGTTATATCAACAGGATAGGGGATTCCGAGCCTTTTATTGATCAGGCGACACCCGGATTTGAACTGGGGAGAAAGGATTTGCAGTCCCCCGCCTTACCACTCGGCCATGCCGCCGAAACGATACAAAATAGATGGAAACACTTTTTTTGGGGAGGATTACTGAACCCTTTGTTTTT